ATCCCTCAACACAACCCTCTATAGGGATGCTGTTCGGCTATAAAGAATGGATCTTTCTCCTCTGTCTATTAAAAGGCTATGACTATCTCCGAGAAGTCAGAGGGGATTGGGGAAAGGAAAATAGAAACTGCCTTGGCTGGCAGCTAATTGGAAAGGACTGTCATCGAAGTTAGCTCGGCTGGAGATAAGCGGATGTATCCGGGTCCAAACATCACATGCCTTAACCAAGTTCTTGTTCTGATTGCGTGCGCCTAGAGCTGATAATCCTTGTTCCCCCGTGAAAAAGAGAGAGCAAGGGATAGAACTCGATGGGAAAGAACTGGATCTCTTATCTTTTAGACCTAGAACCCGCTTTCTTGCCTAAGATGTCGCCTAAAAGACTTTTCTTTCTGGCCGGATAGTCAATCAATATGAATCGCAGGAATGATAAAAGAAAACAAAGGGGGAGCAATTTATATATTAGCTTCTACCTATCCTTATACCCCCCAAGAAAGGGAAAGAGAAAAGACCTGATATGCCTGAAAACCTGAAAGGGACGATGTGACTCGACTGAAAGGAGAGGGATGATGTAAACAAGAGATAAGAGATATACCACAGATACCATTTTAACCAGAGCTGAAACTTTTGAATTTCCCGATACTGATTTCACTCCATAAGACATCGACTCACTGGCTGTTTTTAGAGCAGACTAAGAATAAGGTACGAAAGGAAGTAAAGGTGAAGCAGGCTTTCTATCTTCTTTGGCTTGCCAATATGACAGAGATAGGCCCTGGAGCCTGGGATCCGGCTGACGTATAGGCCTATGCACTTACATTATTAAATTAATGGCTGCGACAAGTTAGGACATCCTTTGAAATTGATACCGATCCAGAAACATACGAGTAGAATGGACTATGAAGAAGCGGGAGTTGCTTTAGCTTGCTGCAGCTTGAAATTGCCGTGTCCCTTCCTTCAATGGCGGGTCACTTGCTTATGACCTCGTCCTCGGCCGAACTTTTGAGGGTTTCCTCTTTCTCGTCCAGCATTCGAATCAATCTCAGGTGGCCCCACCAATTTGGGGACCGGTCTCTTCGTCCTCTTCGAGTCCGGAGGCTCGAACTAATGTATCACCGCCTCTGGTCCCACTCCCTTCTGCTCCTTCATCCTCTGGGACGCAGAAAGATCCTGCCGCTGACATCGCTAACATATAGTATTCATCTCCACCTGGTGATAAATAAAGCACCCGTGCTCATCTCTCAAGACGAGGGACGCGCTTACAACTAGAATGAGAATGGAAATAGACGTAACTGGGTTTTCTTTGCCCCCTTCAAACTTGTCTGCTGGATAGAGATTTTTTTTATCCCTTCTTCCTTAAACTACTTCCGGGGATAACTTCGGCCGAGGCTGCCTTACTTTACTGGTCGAGCTCCCCGCTTCACCGCCAGCTTGTGAGTCGCGAGTTGAAGAAGGAGCGGCCTTGAGATAAGGGTCTTAGAGAGATAGCAAGAATACAAGAGATTTTCTCACGTTAATCATTTAACTATTATCAAGTCTTATTGGTTTCTCTAGTGGCCTGGGGCATCCTTATAACATCTTGGTGACCCTTTAAGAAAAGTTTACCTTCCTCAAGGCAATGGTTGTGACGGACGGCGATAAGGCAATGAAAAAAGCCAAGTAGAGGTCTGACCTCCGGTGTAGCTGGCACCTGCAGAGGAAAAGCTTTATCACATAAAAAGTACATCCGTTCAAGTTTCCACATAGTAAGGATTCGATGCCTGTTAAAAGGTCTTTGATCATGGTCTCAAAAAGTGCTTTCATGGAAGCTTCTGGCGGATGGGACTGAGCTCATTGAATCGACTCTTAGATCTTATATAAGAGAGAGATTGTAACAATGTTCTGGCTTCCTGTTATCTTCATAACCAGTTGACTCATTGATGTAGATGGTACATCCTAATAGAAAGAAGAACTAAAAAAGAGACATTGCCTGATTGTTAACCACGCTAACATCTTATATAACTTCCTTGGTTGGTCGTATGGATTTAATCTATCCTCATATATAAGAGAACAGCTGCATTGAGAAGTGATATAAAGAATGCCCCACTTCAGTGTCGTTGGATCGAGCCTTTGGCTCTTGGATTTCTTGGAAAGCTTAAGGCTTTATCCCTTGGTCAACATATATGCAACCCTGGCTCTCCTCTCTTTCTAAGCCCTCTGCCTTTAGCTTCGTTCCCCGCCGAACCCTATTAAGTGAAACTACGATCCTAGTTTAGTTAGCCGAGTAGCTGCATTCCTTGAATGAAAGAAAGCTTTAACCCCAGTCGAATCTTCTTATCCAGATTCAGTTTTGTGATCCTAAGCTTTGTTGGTTACTTTTTTTTTGCTTCTTGGCAGCAGTGGTCTTTGTTTCCTGGGAAAAGAATTTTCTTTTTTCCTTCATGGAAACTCCGAATAACGAAAATCTAGACTCCGGTCTTCCACAGGATGACACAACGTCCACCCAAACAACACCACCTTCTGTAGTCCAGGTAAACCCATCTCCGAATAACGAGGAAGGAGAGGGTCCTTCTAAGAAGGAGATTGCAGAAAAGGTTGCTAATTGTTGCTGTAACGAAACCTTACATCAACTTGTGAACCTTCTATATGATCTTTTTAAACCTTCTTCTTAACTTAAGAGAGTGAGTTGTTGAAAGCCCTTGCATGACACCAATCATTTACAAGTGAGTATGACACCAAGAATTGACAAGCGGATGTGTTCTCTATGCTATGTTGTATTCATTTTACAATCCCCAAGAACAATCTCTAACACTCAGGGTAGATCCAACGATTATGAAGCTAAATTCACTGCTGGCCAAAAATTCCAAAGACCCCTTCCACTCTGTCGAGACATTCCTTGTCACTTCGATAATGTATTCTTCATAAAGGTAGCTATGTCACCCTCCAACCAATTAGTCTAGTCGAGCAGCCTTCGCTCCAGCACTGCTTAGGCGAGCTCTCCTATCTAAGGGAAAGTCTCTCTTCTACTCCTCCCCTATGGAAATGCTTTCATAAACTCTTCTTCCTCTTGCCGACTCTGATAGTGAGTGCTGAAGAAGAAAAAAAGTAGTTCTTCCTTCTTTGCAGTTAGCTCTCCAGGCAGGTCACCGAGGGCGCGGGGAGAGAAGTCACTAACTAGAGTGCCAAGGAAAGCAATTGCATGTGTCAAGCATAGTGGCATGCTCTGTAGACGGGACCGATTCACTTCACTCTCCTTCGCCTTCACTTTCAACCAGAACAAGAGAGAGCTTCACCGCTACGGGGATGCGAAGACACCACAATCGCCAGTCCCTCGATACAAAGGAATTGATCCGCTTCAAGAGTTAGCCCACCTCAAGGCCGAAGTCAATGCCCCTTATCCTACTAAGCAAAGGCTAGGGTGAGCAGTTAGATTTTCTCAAAAAGGAAAGAAAAAGCATTAGGCCCTGACTCAAAGGCCGATAGGATAGGATAGGCTTTGACTCAAAGAAAAGGATGATAGGATGAGCTTTCCCATTTGACTGGAAGGCAAGGGCTTATTCCCTGACTGATATGATAGGATTAGATTTTAAGGCGTAGGCCTATAAAGACAGAAAGGGAATGCGCAGACAATCAGCACTTTCTTCGGGGGGGTGACGAGGACACTACCTCAACGAAGAAAGCCGGGTCGGGAGGAATGGGAAGACAAAAGAATATCCCTCGATCTAGGACAAGAGCTGTTCCATAGAAGGTGGAGGGTAGTGATGAGGCTGAAAGAATAAGGACTTGAGGCGGGATAAGAGGAAGATATTTTTACGGAAGAAGGTACACAGGCTCATCAAAAGCCATTGCCGCCTTCTTCCTTTGCTACAGCTACCGGGTATTCATCATTCAAAAAGAATGCATTTACCTTTCTCCCTTGGGAGGATAACTTGAATCTAGTTAGGGTGTCCTCGTAAAGTAAGGAAGTCCTGTATCCGTCTTATAAGACCGAGTGCCAGAAGGCAGATGAGCTAACCTGAGCTAACCGTAGCCCTCGTCTTGTAAGGCCAAGAGTTCTGCCATTCCTATCCACTCTGGCAACTCGAAGTCTAAGGCAAGTAACTTGAAAAGAGGCTCTTTTCTCTTTGATTGAGACCAAATCGTCTCTTATTTGATTTTCAAAAGAGTTCTCGCCTACCGCTATTACTACTAACAAGAGACTAGCAGCGGCAAGAGAGCAAGTATCTTCCCTTCTATCTTCACTCATCTTTCTAGCTTTCTTCAAAAGTAAGATCGGTGCCTTTTCCCCGGAAAGACCCCTAAATCAGAAAACTGGGTATGAGAACGCCTACCTTCTAGTCTATAGTAGCCCTTCTTCCCCCAACCCTGAGTTCCAGCGGGACCGGCCGAGCCAAGCGAGTCCAATAAGAGCTTCGTCAATAGCAAGTTTTCTCCCTCCAATAGCTAAATTGGAGGATGGCACTTGGGATCTTAGCAGAGGAGATCCGGTAACTGAGAATGCCCTAGATAACATAGTTAACAGTGGGTTTCCCTTTCATCTAAAGACGATCGAGTTGTCTGGACTAATGATCCCAAAGGTCTTTTTTCGGTTCAATCCGCTTGGAACAAGATCCGATATGTCACTTCCGTCTCCTTACCTTATAGTAGCTACTAAAGGGCATTTGGGGCGGATAACACAGAGAAGACTGCTTCTAGATATTACTATCAAGACCCCTCCTACCTTCGAGCAAAGACTAAACTCAAACTTAATTGGATGGTCTCCCCCAACCTTACCCCTAACGATAGAGCATCGATGGGGCCTTCCCTAAAACCCCCTTCCCGCGATAGGCTATTACTAGCCAAAGCCCAGCCCAATAAAGACTGCGACCCCTTTTTCGACTGGAAATTCTAATTATATAGACGATTTCCGGCAATGAAACTAATGACGAAGGTTCCCCAGACTTGACTCGAAACTGTCAAATGTTCTTCTTTTGAATAAGATTTCACCCTCTTTGCTCGGGGAAAGCCTCTCCGTTTTTCCAGTAGAA